AATTATTTCCTTTATGGAAATGGCAAACCAATTCGAGGAATTTCTCACAAAAGTATTCAATTAGTTCGGACTTGTTTAGTATTGAATTGGGACCAAGACCAGAATGGTTCTATAGAAGAGGTTTATGCTTCCTTTGTTAAAGTAAGGGCAAATGATCTGATTCGAGATTTCATAAGAATTGACTTGGTGAAGTCCCCTATTTCAAAAAGGAATGATACGGCAGGTTCGGGATTGATCCCCGTTAATGGATCAGATCGCACCAATATCAATCCTTTTTGTTCCAAGGCGAGGATTCAATCACTTAGCCAACATCAAGGAACTGTTCGTACGTTTCTGAATAGAAATAAGGAAGGTGAATCTTTTCTAGTTTTGTCATCATCCAATTGTTCTCGAATTGGTCCATTCAATGGGTTGAAATATCACAATCTTACAAAAAAAGAATCAATTAAAATTAAAGAGGATCCCATGATTCCAATTAGTAATTCGTTGGGCCCTTTTGGGACGGTACCTAAAATTGCGAATTTTTACTCATCTTACCAGTTAATAACTCATAATGAGATCTTGTTAAATAAATATTTGCTACTTGATAATCCAAAACAGACTTTCGAAGCACTGAAATATTATTTCATGGATGAAAATGGGATAATTTATAATCCCGATCCGTGCAGTAACATCATTTTGAATCCGTTTGATTCGAATTGGTACTTTCCACATCAAGATTATTGTGAAGAGACATGCACAATAATTAGTCTTGGACAGTTTATTTGTGAAAATGGATGTATATCCAAACACGGACCACGCATAAAATCTGGTCAAGTTCTAATTGTTCATGTTGATTCCTTAGTAATAAGATCAGCGAAGCCTCATTTGGCCACCCCAGGAGCAACCGTTCATGGTCATTATGGAGAAATCCTTTACGAAGGAAATACATTAGTTACATTTATATATGAAAAATCGAGATCTGGTGATATAACTCAAGGTCTTCCAAAAGTAGAACAAGTGTTAGAAGTTCGTTCGATTGATTCAATATCGATGAACCTAGAAAAGAGGTTTGAAGGTTGGGGCGAGCGTATGACAGGAATTCTTGGAATCCCTTGGGGATTTTTGATTGGTGCTGAGCTAACCATAGCGCAAAGCCATTTCTCTTTGGTTAATAAGATCCAAAGGGTTTATCGATCCCAGGGGGTGCAGATCCATAATAGGCATATAGAGATTATTGTACGCCAAATAACATCAAAAGTATTGGTTTCAGAAGATGGAATGTCTAATGTTTTCTCACCCGGAGAACTAATCGGATTGTTGCGAGCCGAACGAACAGGTCGTGCTTTGGAAGAAGCGATCTGTTACCGAGCCGTCTTATTGGGAATAACGAGGGCATCTCTGAATACTCAAAGTTTCATATCCGAAGCGAGTTTTCAAGAAACCACTCGAGTTTTAGCAAAAGCCGCTTTACGAGGCCGTATTGATTGGTTGAAAGGACTGAAAGAAAATGTTGTTCTGGGGGGGATGATACCTGTTGGTACCGGATTCAAGGGATTAGTTCACCATTCAAGGGAACACAACAACATTCCTTTTGAAATCCAAAAGAAGAGTAGATTCGAGGGGGAAATGAGAGATATTTTGTTCCACCACAGAGAATTATTTTGTTCTTGCCTCGAAACAAATTTCCATGATACATCAGAACAATCTTTTATGGGATTGAATGATTCATAAGAGCAGATTCATTCTTTTAACCATCTGGTCCGGTCATTTGATTTGGTCATTTTTGTAATAAAGATAATTAAAGAATAGACAGGAGTTAATGGCTTGGACCATGTATCAACGGGCAATCCCCGGTAGAAGGTTCCGTCGGAACAATTATTTATTTCAGGTACCTCGTCTCTTTTTTTTTTTTTAAGAGGAAGTGTGGGGAGAAATGACAAGAAGATATTGGAACATCAATTTGGAAGAGATGCTGGAAGCAGGAGTTCATTTTGGTCATGGTACTAGGAAATGGAATCCTAGAATGGCACCTTACATCTCTGCAAAGCGTAAAGGTATTCATATTACAAATCTTACTAGAACTGCTCGTTCTTTATCCGAAGCCTGTGATTTAGTTTTTGATGCAGCAAGTAGAGGAAAACACTTCTTAATAGTTGGTACGAAAGATAAAGCAGCGGATTCAGTAGCATCAGCTGCAATAAGGGCTCGGTGCCATTATGTCAATAAAAAATGGCTTGGTGGTATGTTAACTAATTGGTTCACTACAGAAACGAGACTTCATAAGTTCAGGGATTTGAGAGCAGAACAAAAGACAGGGAGACTCAACCGTCTCCCGAAAAGAGATGCAGCAATGTTAAAGAGAAAATTATCTCACTTGCAAACATATCTGGGTGGGATCAAATATATGACGGGGTTACCCGATATTGTAATCATCATCGATCAGCAAGAAGAATATACAGCTATTAGAGAATGTGCCACTTTGGGTATTCCAACGATTTGTTTAATCGATACAAATTGTGACCCGGATCTCGCGGATATTCCGATTCCAGCCAATGATGACGCTATAGCTTCAATCAGATTAATTCTTAACAAATTAGTATCGGCAATTTGTGAGGGCCGTTCTAGCTATATAAGAAATCATTGATTAATAATCAAAAATCAAATAAGTCAATTATTTCATATTTCGGGAACTTCATAAATTTATTGAATCGGTTACTATTGCTGAATCTCAAAAAAGAGATCAATATTTACGCTTAAATATAAGATTCAAGTAGGAGAGTCGAGAAAGAGATGGTTGAATCAAAATAATTCCATTTTTAGTTCCATTTCTGCAGAGGTCAATATGAACGTTCTACCATGTTCCATCAACACACTAAAAGGGTTATACGAGATATCCGGTGTGGAAGTAGGCCAACATTTCTATTGGCAAATAGGAGGTTTCCAAGTCCATGCCCAAGTACTTATCACTTCTTGGGTCGTAATTGCTATCTTATTAGGTTCAGCCGCTATAGCTGTTCGGAATCCACAAACTATTCCAACCGACGGTCAGAATTTCTTCGAATATGTCCTTGAATTCATTCGAGATTTGAGCAAAACTCAAATTGGAGAAGAATATGGTCCTTGGGTTCCCTTTATTGGAACTATGTTCCTATTTATTTTTGTTTCTAACTGGTCGGGTGCTCTTTTACCTTGGAAAATTATACAGTTACCTCACGGGGAGTTAGCTGCACCTACGAATGATATAAATACTACTGTTGCTTTAGCTTTACCCACGTCAGTGGCGTATTTCTATGCAGGTCTTACAAAAAAGGGATTGGGCTATTTCGGTAAATACATTCAACCAACTCCAATACTTTTACCAATTAATATCTTAGAAGATTTCACAAAACCTTTATCACTTAGTTTTCGACTTTTCGGGAATATATTGGCTGATGAATTGGTCGTTGTTGTTCTTGTTTCTTTAGTGCCTTCAGTAGTTCCTATACCTGTCATGTTCCTTGGATTATTCACAAGCAGTATTCAAGCTCTGATTTTTGCAACTTTAGCCGCGGCTTATATAGGTGAATCCATGGAAGGCCATCATTGACTAGCTTTCCAAATCAAATAGTCTTACTCAAAATAAAGCTTATCAAAAATAAATGGGTGGCCAAAGATATTCACTTGGATAACATGATATATACGATAATATACGGTATATACGATATAGAGTAGGGATAAGAAATAGATACGATATTACGGAATTGTAACAAAAAAAGGAAAGATATCTAAAAGAAGGGGTATTTTTCCTAAGATTCTTGCTTGTCCTATTCATGCCATACCCCTCTGTTCGATATTTTATTTGGATTAGTTCAGTCAATTACGATATTACGACTCATAAATTGGATAAGAATTGTTATCTGTTTGCGATGTGTAACTAAACAAAAAACTATGTTCTATAGAAAGAATCATTCCCGTTTCATTTGATTCCATTCAATTCAACGATTCCCCGAAAATTCTAATTAATTGCAATTGGATCAATCCAATTTGGATATGTGATGGTTCGGGCTGATGAATCTGTCCCTTTGTATCCATGTGGGATAATGATACACAAAAGGAAGAGTTTACGAATAAGATTAATAAAAAAGTGGGTTAGGTAGGTCGAGCTAGGTATATGGCATATATATATATGCCAACCCCTGCGTATGTTTAGCAGAATGATTCTAGAATCCGATTCAATATAAGATGCCGATGGTTCACGTTTTAGATAGATTCCGATCTAAGTCCTTCCATTTCGTCTGTGACTGTGGATTGAATGAATAAACAGATGAAGTAAAGTATATAGAGGAGAAAGAGCGAAAAATGGAAAGAATGGTTCGAAACAAAGAAATAGAAAAACTAGAACCATATGGATATTAGTGATGGAATAATAAGCAATAATTCATTGTGTATCATTAACCATTTCTTAATTTTGGTATGAGGAGCTTACCATGAATCCCCTAATTTCTGCCGCTTCCGTTATTGCTGCTGGATTGGCCGTAGGACTTGCTTCTATTGGACCCGGAGTTGGTCAAGGTACTGCTGCGGGTCAAGCCGTAGAAGGTATCGCAAGACAACCAGAAGCAGAAGGTAAAATACGCGGTACTTTATTACTTAGTCTGGCTTTTATGGAAGCTTTAACAATTTACGGACTGGTCGTGGCGTTAGCGCTTTTATTTGCGAATCCTTTTGTTTAATCCTAGAAACCCTCCCTGAAACATGAAAAATACGTACTTATTTGATTGCCTTGACCTTGCTGCTTGCTTCTTAGAATTCTAGCAAGACTTCACTCCTACAATCACTTATTCGTTGAGACAATACCCCGGGGGAAGGACTGATTTCAGGAATTAGCAGATCTGCTTGCTTTCTTCCTTTCCGGCCTTAGTCCAATGGAAAGGAAACCCCCTTTTTTTTTTTTATTTTATTTTTGTTTTAAGGAGTGTTGCAACAAATGAGGTGTTTCGCAATTGACACGATACTTGGGATCTAATAAGTGTCTTATT